ATTTTTTTTATTAGGGCGGTAGCTCAGAAAAGAAAAATTTCCTATCTTTTCTTTCATCTCGGGAGAAATACGATCGGAAGGAGCTAATTCAAACCCCTCCGGTAAAATAAGAACAGCCCCCACATTCAAACCCCCTTTCTTACCATTAGCAAGGACTTGTTTCACTTGCTTATCATAAGGAATTCGAACAACTGCTTCAAATATAGTATCGGGAAGTACTGCTTGTGGAACCTCAATATCCACGGGCTTATTAGCTAAATGACAATTGGCACATACAATACGCCCGGTCGCTTCTCGTGGATTTTCATAACCCTGCTGCGCAAAAATGGGATATGCACTTGAAACGGATGTCTGAGTTATGATATATATGATGAGCGATACGGAAATAGATCGAGTAATATGTTCCTTTATCCAAGAAAAAGTATTTCTAGTTTGCATAGTCTAATCATTGGTCTGAAAATTTCTACAATAAATTGGGTAGGTCGCTAGTATAGTTTCCTATCCACGATTCTGCTATTTATTGGAATCATTTTACTGGAATACTATACTATAAAAATAGTATGAAAACCCCCCGGATAGAATGTTTTTAATACTTATGTAGAACTACAAAGTAAGAAACGTTCTAATTGGATTAATATTGGTGGATCATTTATCAATCATTCATTGAATGATAAATAACTACAAGTGACGGAGATACACGATTTAAATAACGAAAAATCCAATATTTAAAAATAGTATCGAGAATAACCGGAAAAGTAGAAACAAGACTAGATATAATTTGATCATTATGACCAAATCCAAAATCTTTGTATACAGAACCAATCATTAGTTCCCAGCCGTGGGGTGAATGAAATCCGATACATAAATCGGTTAATAAAAGAATTGAAAAAGCTTTTACTGTATCACTTAAGTTATATAGGAATTCCTGAGTCCAAGAATTAAGAATAACAAGTTCTTCATTACCTAAAATAGAAAAACCACTTAAAATAACAAAACAGATTATATTTGTCGAGAAGTGTAAAATTGTATGGATACGATCCTCGTTGTGTATCTTGATTAATTGGATCGTTTCTTTGTGGATTCCTATAAGAAGCTTTTGTAGATATGTCTCCGAGTATTCCTTGATCATTTCTTCCAAGAAGAGGATTTCTTCTAATTCTATGAACTTTTCTAGAATACTTTTTTCTTGAATATCATTCAAAAAAATTTCGGATTGGCCGATATTCGCCCAATTAATAACCCAAGATTCCATATTTTTAGTAAATGAGAGAGAAATCCACCAGGGCAAAAATACTATAGATGCAAGATACAAAAGAGGAGTGAATGCTTTCTTTTTTGCCATTTTTCGCCTGTTAATTTTTAATTAACCCACTCCATTTGTCGGACTTTATGTAATCGAATATTTCTTTCAAACATGAGTTCTAGACAGGGCATCAAACCTATGAATCTATTTTATTTGTGATTTTGTTTTGAATCTAGAAAGAATACAGAAATAGACTAAGACTCCACTTCAAGTTCGACTGAAGAAATAATACAAAATAGTGTTGCTAGATACCTCAATTCATCAAATTCCAAACAAATGTCTCCTTTCGATGAATGGCCGAAAGAAGTACTTTGAAGAAATGAATATTATTGAGATTTTGAGACGAAAGAACCCCTTATTCTATCAAAATATCCAATATTTCGAAAAAAAAAATTCCAACGATTCCCCATAGTCAAGAATAGAATAATTGAGAAAAAGATATTGTGATGGTCAAAAAAATAAGCGGCAAAACAAGTAAAAAGGTCGATTGACAAAGAAAATAATTTACAAGATATGGTTTATCTGCATCTAAAGTATCATTTAGTTATAGAAAAACTAAAAGGATTCTTGCGTTTTTTCCCTCCTGCCGAGAAAGCATTCGTTCTTCCGCCCAGTTCCTTTTCTCAAAATCAAAATACTTCAATTGGTACGCGCAAGAAATAGGCCAATTCCGCGGCTTTTTGTTCAATTTCTCGTGGAGTTAAATTCTCATCAGTACGGGTCAACGGAATAGCCCCCCGGCCTCTGATATCCATATAAAGGACACGACGGGCATAAATACCCTCTTTAACTTCTATTCGAACGGATTGAATATCTTTTATAAGGAATCGGAGGAATATGCGACGATTTTTTCCAGGAAATCCCCAACGAAAAATACACACTATTCCTTCCTTTCTATCGAATCGATCATAACCACTACCTACATTCCAGGAAATTGTGCACCACAAATAGGAACTAATAAAGAGACCCGCGATTCCGTAGAAAGACATCACGATTCCCTGTGGAAAAAAAAGGATTTGCTGAGACGGAACAAAAGATATCAAATTTCTACCAAGAAAACTGGAAGTTCCAACCAACAAGAATCCTAATGAACCTAAAAAAACGATAAGGGCCCAACAAAAATTACTTAGTTTTCGAGACCCCGTTATAAATTCTATCCATGTATCTTCTGATCGCCAACTCATACTTGATCCGATTGCATTTTATTGAAATTGAGAGAATACCCCAAATGATTTTGACTTTACTTTTTTTGTTTCCGAATGAACTTTCATCAACTAGCACTAGTTTGATGTGAACTAGCACTAGTTTAATGGGAACTTTTAGGAGTAATTCATCAAATTGTTTAGATCTAAAATAATAACATACCCCTCATATGATCCCAATATACATATTGATATATATATAGATCCACCAACTTTACATTTTAGGCATCCAGCGATCCTGATCTATTTGAAACTGGCTAGAATTCAGTTATCTATAGATCATTTTCTGCAGACATAAGAGCTTTTTCCTTTATGTTCGGCGGAAATCACATGTTCTACTATATTTTCTTTTCCGAAATAAATATCTGTGTTATGCTACAAGTCTAAGTTAAAAAAAAAAAAAAGAATGAGACTGGGTCCCCTCGGATCTAAACAATCTTGTTTTTTTGAACATAAAGAAATAAAGAACCCATTGCAATTGCCGGAAATACTAGGCCTACTAAAGGCACAAAAATAGAGGGAAAATTGAAAGTTGTCATAAAATGGGGTACCTCGATTTATTATTTGTACCTGTTCTTATTTTTTTTTAATATCATATTTTATATTTATACTAATTATAATTAATAATTGTAATTATTATGAATTCGTAGATTAGAGATATTAAGTATCTAAGTGAGTATATAGAATAAGTCCAAGGAATGTAGAACTAAATAAATGGACTTATTCATCTATCTATATGAAAGATACATATGATAATCCATTTTATTTTTCTTCGTTTCTTTGTGTTTTGTTCTTGTCTTTGAATTTCATTTTAATATTTAATAAAGAGTTTCTTACAAATTATTGAAAGATTCATTAGAATGCGACACAACCGGGATTTTTAGTGAAAACGGGATTTTCGGGAGATGGAGAAAGATATAAAACTATATATCTATTTTTTCTATAATTTGAATTTGATTATATACGTAAGATGAAATTCGTTTTATTTTCCTAATTTCACGAAAGGAAGAACTCACGTTTTTATCTTGTTGATAGAGACTTCTTAATTAGTAATCGGGAATCTAGGTAAAAAAAAAAGAGTTATACGCAACTTTTGATTTTGATTCTTTCTACAATTAGATCTTAGGTCGCCAAAGAAAACTCCCTTTTTAGTTACTTTGATTCCGATAAGCTAAGATTCGGATAAGCTAACTACTTTTTTTGTTTGCTACAAATAAAATAATTGAACTTAGTGCGCTCTACTTGATTGAATTGGAATTCAAAGGAAAGAAGGCGTGGAGCTTAAATAACTCACTCAGAACGCTTTTTAAAAGATTACGCGGTACGATTAGGTCGAATAAGCCCTTCTGGAATAAATATTCAGCCGCTTGTGAACCTTCGGGTACTGTTTTATTCAATGTTTGTTCAATTACTCTTTTACCCGCAAATGCAATGTAGGAATTTGGTTCGGCAATAATAATATCTCCCAACATACCAAAACTAGCTGTTACCCCACCAGTAGTAGGAGATGTAAGGATTGATACATACAATAACTTTTTATTTGATTGATAATCATATAAAGCAGACGATATTTTAGCCATTTGCATCAGGCTCAAACTCCCTTCTTGCATGCGCGCTCCCCCCGAAGCGCACACTATAATAAGAGGTAGAAATTGATTAGTAGCGTACTCAATCAAACGGGTGATTTTCTCCCCGACTACAGATCCCATACTACCCCCCATAAACTGAAAATCCATAACCCCAATTGCTACGGGAATACTATTTAGTTGACCTACGCCTGTTTGAACAGCCTCAGTTAATCCTGTCTTTCTTTGATAAGAATCAATACGATCTTTATAAGGCTCCTCCTCCGAATGAAATCCAATGGGATCCAGAGAGACCATGTCTTCATCCATAGGGTCCCAAGTACCGGGGTCGATCGAAATTTCGATTCTTTCTGAACTACCCATTTTCAAATGGTATCCACACTGTTCACAAATATTCATTTTTGATTTCAAAAATTTCTTATAATTTAATCCATAACAATTTTCGCATTGAACCCACAAATGCCTGTATTTTTGAGTTGCATCGAGATCACTAGGCCTTTCTCTTAGAGTTAAATCACTACTCTTCGCGCGGGTTCGTATACTGGACCCCCCACCTTCACTACTAGTTTTACGTTTATCAAAAACGCACCTAGAAATGTAACCGTCACTACTATCACTTACAATGGACGTATCAATACAGATTTGAGACTGAAGATAACTGTCAATGCAACTAGTAATGTGATTATTCCAACTAGATTGAGTATCGTAAATGGAACGATTGTATAAGGAATCTTCATTCGTAGATTCATTATTCATATAACTAGAATTGCGATAACTAGAAAAAGAACTTTCTAGTTCACTCAGAAAAGAATGATCGCTGTCAATCTCAAAAATTTGATTTTCTCTATCAAAATAGATAGAATAACTGTCTCCATTACTATCCCTAACTAAAAAAGTATCATCAGAGAT